AATCTAGTTGGAATAATCACATTAATAGTTGCATTGACAGTTATCTTCAGTCTCAAATCTCTATGGATACGCCCGTTGTAAGTGATAGTAGTAGCAGTTATATTTCTAGGTGCGTTTTTGATAAACGTAGAACTCATAGTGAAAGCGGGAGGTCCGGTATACGAACCCGCGCAAAGAGTAGTGATTTAATTCTAAGAGAAAGGTCTAATGATCTCGATGCAACTCAAAAATACAGGCATTTGTGGGTTCAATGCGAAAATTGTTATGGACTCAATTATAAGAAATTTTTGAAATCCAAAATTAATATTTGTGAACAGTGTGGATATCATTTGAAAATGAGTAGTTCAGAAAGAATTGAGCTTTCGATTGATCTCGGTACTTGGGATCCTATGGATGAAGACATGGTCTCTCTTGATCCCATTGGATTTCATTCGGAGGAGGAGCCTTATAAAGATCGTATTGATTCTTATCAAAGAAAGACGGGGTTAACTGAGGCTGTTCAAACAGGCGTAGGCCAACTGAACGGTATTCCCGTAGCAATTGGGGTTATGGATTTTCAGTTTATGGGGGGTAGTATGGGATCCGTAGTTGGGGAGAAAATCACCCGTTTGGTTGAGTACGCTACCAATCAATTTCTACCTCTTATTATAGTGTGCGCTTCGGGGGGGGCGCGCATGCAAGAAGGAAGTTTGAGCTTGATGCAAATGGCTAAAATATCATCTGCCTTATATGATTATCAATCAAATAAAAAGTTATTTTATGTACCAATCCTTACATCTCCTACTACTGGTGGGGTAACAGCAAGTTTTGGTATGTTGGGAGATATCATTATTGCCGAACCCAATTCCTACATTGCATTTGCGGGTAAAAGAGTAATTGAACAAACATTGAATAAAACAGTACCCGAAGGTTCCCAAGCGGCTGAATATTTATTCCAGAAGGGCTTATTCGACCTAATAGTACCGCGTAATCTTTTAAAAAGCGTTCTGAGTGAGTTATTTAAGCTCCACGCCTTCTTTCCTTTGAATTCAAATTCAATCAAGTAGAGTGCACTAAGTTCAATTATTTTATTTGTAGCAAACAAGGTAAATAAGAATGGAGTTTTCTTTGGTCACCTAAGATCTAATTGTAGAAAGAATAAAAAGTTGCGGATAACTCTTTTTTTTTTACCTAGATTCTCGATTACTAATTAAGAAGTCGCTATCAATTGAATGTTGAACAAGATAAATAGTGTGAGTTGCTCCTTTTGTGAAATTCGACAAATAAAACGCATTTTTTCTTACGTATATAATCAAATTCAAATATCGAAAAGGTAGATATAAAGTATAGTTTTTTATCTTTCTCCATCTCCCAAAAATAGAATTCGAATATGTAAATGAGTCATCTCATAAAAGATAGTGTAATAAAGCATCAATTTTTATCTTTCGATAATTTTTAAGAAACTCTTTCTTTATTAAATTAGAAGACAAGACCAAAAGACAAAGAGATGAAGAAAAATAATAAAGTTGATTGTAATGCGTATCTTTCATGTCGAAAGACGAATAAGTCCATTTATTTAGTTCTACATTCCTTGGACTTATTCTATATACTCACTTAGATATATAAATACTTATATCTCTACTAAGAATTTTAAAATTGAATTCATTATTCATTAATAATAACTACAAATTCATAATCATTACAATTTTAAATTTTTATTATTATAAATATAAAATATTAAAAAAAAATAACAGGTGCAAATAGTAAATCGAGGTACCCATAATTATGACAACTTTCAATTTTCCCTCTATTTTTGTGCCTTTAGTAGGCCTAGTATTTCCGGCACTTGCAATGGCTTCTTTATTTCTTCATGTTCAAAAAAATAAGATTGTTTAGACTTGTAACATAACACAAATATTTATTTCGCATAACGTGTGATTTCCGCAAAAAAAAAAGCTCTTATGCCTGCAGAAAATAATCTATGAGTAAATGAATTCTAGCTAGTTTCAAATGGATCAGGATCACTGGATGCCTGAAGTAAAGTTGGTGGATCTATATGTCTATCAATATGTATATTGAGATCATATGAAGGGTATGTTATTATTTTAGATCGAACCAATTTGATGAATTACTCCTTCCTAAAGGTTCACATCAAACTAGTGCTAGTTCATATCAAACTAGTGCTAGTTCACATGAAACTAGTGCTAGTTGATGAGAGTTCCTTCGGAAACCAAAAAAGTCAAGTCAAAATCATTGGGGATATTCTCCCAATTCCAATACAATGAAATCGGATCAAGTATGAGTTGGCGATCAGAACATATATGGATAGAACTTATAACGGGGTCTCGAAAACTAAGTAATTTTTGCTGGGCCCTTATCGTTTTTTTAGGTTCATTAGGATTCTTATTGGTTGGAATTTCTAGTTATCTTGGTAGAAACTTGATATCTTTTTTTCCATCTCAGCAAATCCTTTTTTTTCCCCAAGGGATCGTGATGTCTTTCTACGGGATCGCGGGTCTCTTTATTAGTTCCTATTTGTGGTGCACAATTTCCTGGAATGTAGGTAGTGGTTATGATCGATTCGATAGAAAGGAAGGAATGGTGTGTATTTTTCGTTGGGGATTTCCTGGAAAAAATCGCCGCATATTCCTCCGATTCCGTATAAAGGATATTCAATCCGTTAGAATAGAAGTGAAAGAGGGTATTTATGCTCGCCGTGTCCTTTATATGGACATTAGAGGTCGGGGGGCTATTCCCTTGACCCGTACTGATGAGAATTTGACTCCACGAGAAATTGAACAAAAAGCCGCGGAATTGGCCTATTTCTTGCGCGTACCAATTGAAGTCTTTTGAGAAAAGGAACTGGGCTGAAGAACGAATGCTTTCACAGCAGGGGGGAAAAATGCAAGAATCTTTTGTTTTTTCTATAACATAACTTAACGGAAGTTTCGTCAGAACGTTCAGTCGAGCTAAACCGACGTATATGGAATAACCATAAAACAAAATAAAAGAGTTTTGTTTTTAGACGTATCCAAATCCATGCAACTCAATTTATTCAAACAAGTAACAAATTGAACGACTAGAATAAATTCATCTCATATATCAAACGATTTCGAAAGAAAGAAATTTCTTTTTTTTTATTTCTTTATTCGAATTAGAAGTAGAGTTTTAGTCTATTTATGTATTCTGTCTAGATATTCAAACAAAATCACAAATCAAATAGATTCATAGGTTTGATACCTTGTCTAGAACTCATGTGTGAAAGAAATATTCGATCACATAGAGTCGACGAATGAGGTGGGGTAATTAACAATTCACAGATGAAAAATGGCAAAAAAGAAAGCATTCACTCCCCTTTTGTATCTTACATCTATAGTATTTTTGCCCTGGTGGATTTCTCTCTCATTTACTAAAAGTATAGAATCTTGGGTTAATAATTGGTCAAATACCGGTCAATCCGAAATTTTTTGGAATAATATTCAAGAAAAAAGTATTCTAGAAAAGTTCATAGAATTAGAGGAAATCCTCTTCTTGGAAGAAATGATCAAGGAATACTCGGAGACACATCTACAAAAGCTTCCTATAAGAATCCAAAAAGAAACGATCCAATTAATAAAGATACACAACGAGGATCGTATTCATACGATTTTACACTTATCAACAAATATAATATGTTTTGTTATTCTAAGCGGCTATTCTATTTTAGGTAATGAAGAACTTGTTATTCTTAACTCTTGGGCTCAGGAATTCCTATATAACTTAAGTGATACCATAAAAGCTTTTTTGATTCTTTTATTAACGGATTTATGTATCGGATTTCATTCACCCCACGGTTGGGAACTAATAATTGTTTCTGTCTACAAAGATTTTGGATTTGTTCATAATGATCAAATAATATCTGGTCTTGTTTCCACCTTTCCAGTTATTCTGGATACTATTTTTAAATATTGGATTTTCCGTTATTTAAATCGCGTATCTCCGTCACTTGTAGTTATTTATCATTCAATGAATGATTGATAAATGATCCACCAATACAATAGTAATCTAATCCAATTAAAATGTTTCTTACTTTATAGTTCTACATTAACATTAAAAACTTTATATCTGGGGGATTTTCATCCCAGAGTATTCCAGTAAAATGATTCCAGTAAATAGCAGAATCGTGGATAGGTACCTATACTAGCGACCTACCAAATTTATTGTAGAAATTTTCGGATCAATGATTAGACCATGCAAACTCGAAATACTTTTTCTTGGATAAAGGAACAGATTACTCGATCTATTTCCGTATCGCTCATGATATATATCATAACTCGGACATCCATTTCAAGTGCCTATCCCATTTTTGCGCAGCAGGGTTATGAAAATCCACGAGAAGCGACCGGGCGTATTGTATGTGCCAATTGCCATTTAGCTAATAAGCCCGTGGATATTGAGGTTCCACAAGCGGTACTTCCTGATACTGTATTTGAAGCAGTTGTTAGAATTCCTTATGATAAGCAGGTGAAACAAGTTCTTGCTAATGGTAAGAAAGGGGGTTTGAATGTGGGGGCTGTTCTTATTTTACCGGAGGGGTTTGAGTTAGCTCCTTCCGATCGTATTTCTCCTGAGATGAAAGAAAAGATAGGAAATTTGTCTTTTCAGAACTATCGCCCTACTAAAAATAATATTCTTGTGATAGGCCCTGTACCCGGTCAGAAATATAGTGAAATCACCTTTCCTATTCTTTCCCCCGACCCCGCTACTAAGAAAGATGTTTACTTCTTAAAATATCCTATATACGTAGGGGGTAATAGGGGAAGAGGTCAGATTTATCCCGACGGAAGCAAAAGTAACAATACAGTTTATAATGCGACAGGAGCGGGTATAGTAAGTAAAATCATACGAAAAGAAAAAGGGGGGTATGAAATATCCATAACAGATCCATCGGATGGACGTCAAGTGGTTGATATTATCCCTCCCGGACCAGAACTTCTTGTTTCAGAGGGTGAATCCATCAAATTGGATCAACCATTAACCAG